ACTAAACAATACTTCTTTGAACTCACCCAATCAAAAAGCCTTCAATTCTTACAAGAGAATAGAAGAAATCATACTTTCATACAATATCTTAATTGAATTATATGTAATGATCAATAAATTAGGTTTAATTCTCTATCCATACGTGCCAAAATCCTAGCAAGAATCTAATCTATTCCATAGCTATTTGGAACTGGAATTGACGAACAAGGAATACCCATATTAGTGTTTAGTAGTTTCAAATAGAAATCTAAATGGGGCGTGGCCAAGTGGTAAGGCAACGGGTTTTGGTCCCGCTATTCGGAGGTTCGAATCCTTCCGTCCCAGAGCAGACTCTTTTTATCTATCAGAATAACGATACCCGAATCTAAATTGCTCTTTTTTTTTTACCAACCTTCTTTGAGTCAAATATTGGAGAAAATGCGATTCTTGCTTTTGATTTTTAATTATTTCTTAAGATTGGCACTCGAAGAACTGTGAGATTGGAGAATCTATTCTATCGAGTTATTTGAAGATGCAAGGCAGATTCATTTGAAGATGCAAGGCAGATTCAAAAAGATTAGTTTATTTGTATTATTTGTAATATATAATATTCGTGATATTATTATTAATGAAATTATTATTAATGAAATTATTATTAATGAAATTATTAATTTCTTAGAAATTAGAATAGAAAAGTTTAATATTAATAAAAGTTAAAAATATATTGTATGAATACAATACAATATGGGGTAATTTGAATTCTTATTGAGGCTTTTTCTTCCTAAATTATCTATTTCTTTCATATAGAAAGAAATTGATTTCATATAGAAGGAAGAAGTATAGATAGATTACTATGTATCGACTGAACCAATGACTATTCATGATTCCATAATTGAATCACTGTTCCAAACTAGAGGAATGTTATGGTAAAACTTCGTTTGAAACGATGTGGTAGAAAGCAACGTGCGACTTGAAGGACATGATCGGCTGTGGATGTCAAAACCCACCACTTTCCATTATGTAGAAATGAAGGTGCTTTTGGCTCGACATCCTTTGTTCTGTTCTATTATGATCCGTCTTTTTGTTGGGTTGTAATGTAAATAGTACAGGATGGAGCTCGAAGAGAAACATCCATTTTTCAGGGGCAAGGATCTAGGGTTAGTTAATGGAAATCAATAAGTTGGAACAACTTCGTAAGTCTATTTTTGATATATAAATCGAAAGGCTCCGATTCAAACTATTTTAAAATCAAAAAGAAAAATTGTTGGAATTCGTAAAACTCTTTCGATCAAAAGTGTGTCATGCGGTAATTAATCGTTCATATGATTCTTTGATAGAAAGAAAAAAAGAGAGAAAAAGGGGCATGTTGCTGCCATTTTTGAAATGATTAAATATCGCCGAAGTAATGTCTAAACCCAATGATTCAAGGCAAAGATAAAGGATCCTATAACAAGGAAATACCCTTTTCAATTGTCTCAACAACTAGATCAAAATGAGGAATCGAAATCGATTCTAAACGAGACAAACAAAAAAGGGGTTAGAGACCACTCAATAAAAGAAAGAATGCCTAAGGATTTTTTTGAGCATTTTGAGAGTTATTTGACTTGAGTTATGAGAGTACGAATGCTTTTTTCTTCTTTTTTTTTCTAAAAAAAAAAGACGGGTTTAAATGTCTAATTGATTTGCTGGGTTTATGGATCTTTTTGACATTCTAATTCCATACATTAGAATCCCATACATAGACATAACTTTTAATCATTTTTTTCTCGAGCCGTACGAGGAGAAAACTTCTTATACGTTTCTAGGGGGGGGGTATTATTTAACTACATCTATCCCAATGAGCCGTTTATCGAATCGTTGCAATTGATGTTCGATCCCGAAGAGAGGGAAGAGATCTTCGAAAAGTGGGTTTTTATGATCCGATAAATAATCAAACCTATTTAAATGTTCCCGCTATTCTCTATTTCCTTGAAAAAGGAGCTCAACCCACAGGAACTGTTCATGATATTTTAAAGAAGGCGGGGGTTTTTATGGAACTTAGTCTTAATCAAACAAAATTCAATTAATGAAATACAAAAAAGAGGGTGTGGATGACTCATATCTAGCTTTGTATAAATTTTTCTTTATTATTTCCTCCCCCCCTCTTTTGTTCTATTCCTACTTTTTTATTTATTATTCGTATTTCTTATTGCTTTGCTACTATAGAATATTGCTACTATAGAATACCGTGTTCTATAACAGATTTTATTGAGCTAATTTTATTCATATAAAATATAGAGAAAAAAGATCAATTGAATAAATGAAGTAATTGCATAAAAAAAATAAGATAAAAAAAACAGATAAAATAACATATAAAAATAGAAAATATTAATAAAATAGAAAATATTAATAATAATTAATAATAACATAACAAAAAATTGACTTAATTATTTTTTTCATTGTATTTTTTTATAGTCTTTTTTATATTCTTTATTCTTTTCTCAACATTTATATTCAAAATTTACAATCATATTGACAACAG